TATGAATGGACCATTTGTCGAACAAGGGAGTGAGACGTAATCAAGATAGGATCAGAATCATGAAAATTGGAGTGAGTGCTGACGTGTTCCGACGGGGGACTTAATGAAATAGGAGAAGAAGGTTCATTTAAATAACAAGTTATATCTTTTCTTTTGCTGGGGGAATCGTTACTGACAGTTCCGGCCCGAAAGAGCCATTGAAGTCGGAACATAAAAATAAGTTGAATTGTGCAAGAATCCATTTTTTTTTATTCCAGTAAAAGTAAAGTAAGTCAATCGATAAAAGGAAAAACAAAGAATAATAAGAAATGACACTCCTGTCATAGGAATGGAAATAGCCCTTCTTGCTGCTTCAATAACAAGTATTTTCGTTTTCAAATCAGATAAATCATTTGATCTATGATTCATTGGAACAAAACAAGGAATGGCCTGGCTAGGTATAGGTACTGGCCAGGCCGGGGGAATAAAAGAACCTTTCGTACGAAATCAAAGAGGTACTCTTTCTATTGGAGATATCTGTTTCGAATCCTTATCTAAATGCAATTGCTGATAAAATTCGTATATATATAGAATAAAGAAAAGAAAGATAAAGAAAGACTTTTATCAATCTTTACTTCACGCGTCACATATGAATTATCCTTTTGTAATTGGGAGAGATGGCTGAGTGGACTAAAGCGACGGATTGCTAATCCGTTGTACGAGTTATTCGTACCGAGGGTTCGAATCCCTCTCTCTCCGTTCCCTCTGATCACTTGAGAGTTATCTTTCGAATTCGAAAAAATCTCGAGCCCTTGTTATCTTAGTTAAATGTATGGAATAGAGAAAATCATAAGAAAATTCAGAAATCAAGCAACGAAAAACTTCTGATTTTTTTATTTTATTCCTCGCGTCCAGGATTACGTCCTGGATCATTAGATAGGAATCCGAAGATGAAGAGAGAAACAAAGAATATCACTACTGTGTAAACGAAGAGTTTGAGAGTAAGCATTACACAATCTCCAAGATCATTTTTGGGGGAAATAAGGGAATAGATTCTCTATTTTTGTACCACATATCCCATTTTGACACCAAGAAATGGAGTGGTTTCTAGAAAAGAAAGGAATTTGCAGGAATTCATTTGTAATAAGATTCTGATTCCTTCGTTACCAAAATGATCTTTCATACCCACAATTAGGTATTGTGAGGGACCATACATAAGGTCTTTGACCTCCGGAAAGTCAGAATTAGAAAATGAGGTGATCCAGATTCATCGCGGCTATCCAAAAGAATTTCAATGTTTGAATCGAGAGTTCATAATGTAAGACTTCTCTGATCTTATCAATTGTTAGAATAGAATTTTTCCTTTTTTAGCGAATCAATCATGAATGTTTCTAGGACAGTATTAAAGATCTCATCGAAAACTTACAGCAGCTTGCCAAACAAGGGCTAAGAGAAAAAAGAGTACAGGTATGACTGGCATAACATCTACGATTGGATTGAAAAAAGCATAAGCCTCGGGTAATTTGGCGAAGAAAAAGCTACTCGAATGAAGGGCAGAATTAATACAGATACAGATCAAACTAAAGATATTAAGCATAACAAAAATTTCGCTCTTGTGGAGAATTTCATTATTAGTGAGTTGGGGAAAAATGAAGAAAGAAGAGAAGATAGGCCAAACAAAAAATCCTTCTTTTTCTTTGAACTCCCCCAATCAAAAATCCTTCAATTCTCAAATGAGAATAGAAGGAATCATACTTTCATACAATATCTTAATTGAATTATAGATAATGATCAATGAATTTCTTTTGATTCTACATCTACACGTGTCGAATCCTAGCAACAACCTATTCCATAGACATTTGGGCTGGAATTGACGAACAACCAATATCCATATTAGTGTTATTAGTGTCAAATAGAAATCTCAATGGGGCGTGGCCAAGCGGTAAGGCAACGGGTTTTGGTCCCGTTACTCGGAGGTTCGAATCCTTCCGTCCCAGACCGATTCTATCAGAACAAAGATTGTGCTCTTTTCTTTAACAATCCTCTGTTTAAGAGTGTAATGTTGGATACAATGTGATCCAATCTTTCTTTCTGATTTCTAATGATTCAGAGAAGAATCATATCCTACCTTTCGATCCTGTTTCTGTTTCTCACAAACAGAAACAGAATCGAGTGTCAATGCCACGTGGATGGAAATAAATATCTTTTTGATATAGGTAGGATGGGAACAAAGATCAAAGTTCCATTCAAAAAAAAAAAAGATTGGGTGGCCATTCAGCGTATGCCCGTCTCCCCCCCGCTCATATTCATATTGAAGTTAGTTAGTTATTTAGAGAGACTTTATGCCCCCTATTTATCAAATTTGGATTCCCACATGATGCATTCTGAGTCGACATGCGGAAGAAAGGTAAAGTAAATAGGGGTAAATGACTAATTTTATGTGGATCCTGAATTCTAAACAGGAGGAGTTCTTGGTACTAATTCCATCACTGGGATTAAAGCTCCTAAGACTGGGGTGGGGCGAAATAAAAATAAAATAGAAACAACGAATTAATCTGGACCCATTCGGCTTTGTACCTATACAAGATGGTATAGCATCCCATAAGAGGATCTTTTTTTGATTGGCTTTGAGTATGATTCATGATCCCCATAGAATTCGTGTAGATACGAGTTAATTAGCAAAGGAGGGTATCAATTTCAATCAATATCTGTGTCATCCGGATCTCATTAACAAACAATAAAGTTCAATACGGAACAGATGTATTTTCTTTGGACTTAATTGCTTTTATTTTGCATCAGGCTCCAATGAATAATTGGAAATCAATGTAACGATGGGGGGGGGGGGATTCATAGATTCCATTCACTTTAGTTTATCTTTATGGAAATGGAAAAATTTCTGAACCTGAAATAAAGCAAAATCCGTAGAAAATGAACCATGCTCATATGTAGTTTTATTGTTCTATTTCAGTGACACCGGTATTTCGGTTTCGGTGAAAAAGATTTGTGATCTCTTAAATATACACGATGACCCCCGGTGACAATTGTTCGGTGTATCTGATGGATACGGAAAGGTCATACTCCTACGATTTGGATTTTCTCAATCAGATGAAAGAATAGCGACCTTAATCTTATCTTCCATGAGCTCTTTTCTATCCATCCCCATGAAAACAACTAAATTGGATTTTTTTCTCGACCCATCCATCTGATTTAAATCATTGATGATTCAATTGGAAAAGAAACATGGATTTCTCTTATGATGATCGAATTCGCGTCTCTTTAATCAATGAGATATCTGCTAAACTTTTTAGTTACTCGTTGTGATTGTGCCGACTTGTTGATTTGATTGATTTAGAGATCAAATTAAATTCAGTCTTTACAGGAAAACTTATTTATAGTAATGATAATGATGTCGAAGTAGGAAATTCTTGAAACCATTTTATTTTTTATGATTCCTTACCTTATAAATCCTCGCTATTCGAAGAAGTGTGAGATTGGTGAATCTATCCTATCGAGTCACTTGCGACTTTTCCGGGTCATTAGAATAGCTTATTTGGTTAATGACTCATTTTATTTTGTTCCAGTATTGGTAATTCCAGTATTGGTAATCGAATTAAAGACTCGTCTTTAGTTTAGTTGTTCGAGAAAGAATTGGAATTGGATCTTTCATGATTGATCGTCCCGAACAATATAACAATATGTTGAAGATGTAGATGTAAATAAGTGTTAAGCAACTCATTTCTTCGTGTTTTTTATAAATGTGTTTCATTCCTATAACAGAATATGGGTTAATTTGGCTTTTTGCTGAGATTTCCCCAGAGAAATACCTATTCATACATATATAAAAATAAAGTATGGACTACTATGCACCGATGGAGCCAATGACTATTCATGATTCCATATTGAATCAATTCCATACCGGTCCAAATTAGAGGAATGTTATGGTAAAACTTCGTTTGAAACGATGTGGTAGAAAGCAACGTGCGACTTGAAGGACATGATCGGCTGTGGATTCTTGCATCCACCATTTTTTTATATATCAATGAAGATGCTCTTGGCTCGACATAGTTTGTTCTGTGCCACCAGGACCCCATTCGGGGGGGGTTGTAAATAGTACATGATGGAGCTCGAGCATAAATTCTTGATTCATTTATCAGAGGGAAGGATCTAGGGTTAGTGCCAGTCAATAAGTTGGAACAACTTCGTAAGTATATCTTCGATATAGAAATCGCAAATTCGAACAAGTTTCAAATAAAAAAGCAAAAAAAGGAAAATTTGTCGGAATTGGTAAAACTATTTCGATCAAAAGTGTATCACAGGGGAATCAACCATTTGTATGATTCTTCAATAGAAAGAACAAAAGGTATGTTGCTGCCATTTTGAAACAATTAAGGATCACCGAAGTAATGTCTAAACCCAATGATTCAAAGCAAAGATAAAGGATACCGGAACAAGGAAACGCCATTTTCAATTGTCTCAATAACTAGATCAGAATGAGAAAGGAAAATCGATTCTAGACGAGACAAACAAAAGAGGTTAGAGACGGCTCAATAAATGTCTAAGGATTTCCCTTCGAGCTCTTTGAGAATTACCCAACTTGAGTTATGAGTACGAATGAGATTTCTTTTTTTTTTTTTTTATTCCTTCCAAAAAAAAAAACGACTCAAATCCTAATCTAATTGATGATTTTATGGACCCATTTGCCACTATATACAATACATAAATTCGAATCATTCTTTCTCGAGCCGTACGAGGAGAAAACCTCCTATACGTTTCTAGGGGGGGCATTGTTCATCTATATCTATCCCAATGAGCCATCTATCGAATCGTTGCAATTGATGTTCGATCCCGAAGAGAAGGAAGAGATCTTCGTAAAGTGGGTTTTTACGATCCGATAAAGAACCAAACTTATTCAAATGTTCCTGCTATTCTATATTTCCTTGAAAAAGGCGCTCAACCTACAGGAACTGTTCATGATATTTCAAAGAAGGCGGAAGTATTTAAGGAACTTCGAATTAATCAAACGAAATAAAATTTATGAAATAGAAAAAAAGATTGAGTGAAATAACTGGCAATTGAGGGGATTGCCATCAATCAGATGGTTTTCGTTGGGACTCTACGAATAAATAAGGGATCAATCTTGCTATTGTTTGTACTTCTATTGAAAACCAGATATTTTTTTCCTACTTCTTCTTTATTTATTCCCCCCCCACACACTTCATTTCTTATCTATGTAGTGCCAATCCAACACAAGTCTTTATTTTCTTTATTTCATTTTTTTTTCTCAAAATTCAATTTATATTGACAATGGTGTATCGATCAAATATAATTCGATCGTGGATAAATAGATCTATTTATCTACGTCCCATAAGTTTGTTTCTTTACTTCACTAGGTTCGCCGGATTCACTGTGACACAAGAAGTATCTTTTTAAGATAATGAAAAAAAAATGATCAAAACAGGGGGGTCCACAAATTTTTACATCTATCTATATTTATCCGTGAATCCGTTGTATTTGAATCTGATCTGAACATTTTGATGTTCATAATTGATCATCAAATGTTTCTTTTAGATTTGTTGCTAGTTCAATGTTTTGATGGGGTAGGGCAATCCAATCTCTTTATTTATTTTTTTTTTTTTTTATTCCGATCGTATCTACACACCATATTTATACGGGTTGCTAACTCAACGGTAGAGTACTCGGCTTTTAAGTGCGGCTAGGATCTTTTACACATTTGGATGAAGCAACAGATTCGTCCATACCATTGGTATGGTTTGTAAGACCACGACTGATCCTGAAAGGGAATGAATGGAAAAAACAGCATGTCGTATCAATGGAGAACTCTGAGAATACTTCCTGGGTCGGTAGAAAATCTTGTTTTGATTCTTGGAACGGTACCAAATCAATTCAAAGTTTGGTCGAGTGAATAAATGGATAGAGCCCTAATGGCTCCAATTATAAGGAAACCAAAAGCAACGAGCTCGGTTCATAATTCGAATGATTACCCGATCTAATTAGACGTTAAAAATGGATTAGTGCCTGATGCGGGAAAGGGTTCTCCTGTGAGTGGATCATCGATTCCTTTTTTTTTCATGAATCCTAACTATTAACTATTCTTTCTCTATTATGGAGTGGAGACGAATGTGTAGAAGAAACGGTATACTGATAAAGAGAATTTCTTCCAAAGTCAAAAGAGCGATCGGGTTGCAAAAATAAAGGATTTCTAACCATCTCTTGTAACTATAACGAACACAAACAAATTGGATGGAAAGAGAGAGGATCCGTTCATTGGACTCCCCGTCTCCGGGGTATCTATTCTTTTCTTACTATATACCCTGTTCTGACCGTATCGCACTATGTATCATTTGATAACCCAAGAAATCCCCCGTGCCTTTGTATAATTTCAAATGGAGGAATTACAAGGATATTTAGAAATAGATAGATCTAGGCAACGACACTTCCTATATCCGCTTCTATTTCAGGAGTATATCTACGCACTTGCTCATGATCATGGTTTAAATGGATCGATTTTTTACGAACCTATGGAAAATTTCGGTTATGACAATAAATCCAGTTCACTAATTGTGAAACGTTTAATTACTCGAATGCATCAACAGAATCATTTGATTCGTTCGGTTAATGATTCCAACGAAAATAGATTCGTTGGGCACAACAAGAATTTTAATTTTCAAATGGTATCAGAGGGTTTTGCAGTCATTATGGAAATTCCATTCTCGCTGCGATTAGTATCTTCCCTAGAAGAAAAAGAAATAGCAAAATCTCATAATTTACGATCTATTCATTCAATATTTCCCTTTTTCGAGGACAAATTCTCACATTTAAATCATGTGTCAGATATACTAATACCTCATCCCATCCATCTGGAAATCTTGGTTCAAACCCTTCACTGCTGGATACAAGATGCCCCCTCTTTGCATTTATTGCGATTCTTTCTCCACGAGTATCGTAATTCGAATAGTCTCATTACTCCAAAGAAATCCATTTCTCTTTTGAAAAAAGAGAATCAAAGATTCTTCTTGTTACTATATAATTCTCATGTATATGAATGTGAATCCGTATTAGTGTTTCTCCGTAAACAATCTTCTCATTTACGATCAACATCCTCTGGAACTTTTCTTGAGCGAACGCATTTCTATGGAAAAATAGAACATCTTGTAGTAGTGCTTCGTAATGATTTTCAGAAGAACCTATGGTTGTTCAAGGACCCTTTCATGCATTATGTCAGATATCAAGGAAAATCCATTCTGGCTTCAAAGGGGACTCATCTTCTGATGAAGAAATGGAAATCTCACCTTGTCCATTTTTGGCAATGTCATTTTTACTTGTGGTCTCTACCGGACAGGATCCATATAAACCAATTATACAATCATTCCTTATATTTTCTGGGCTATCTTTCAAGTGTACGACTAAACACTTCGGTGGTAAGGATTCAAATGCTAGAGAATTCATTTCTAATAGATACTTCTATTAATAAATTCGAGACCCTAGTCCCAATTATTCCTC